TCTCTTGAAATCTCTTCAATGTTTATTTTTACACACGTCTTTTTTTAGGAGGCCTACAGCCATTATGTGGCATAGGAGTTACATCCCGTATGAAACTTAATAGTATACCACTTCTACGAATAGCTCTTAATGCCGCATCTCTTCCGAGACCCGGGCCTTTTATCATAACTTCTGCTCGTTGCATACCTTGATCCACTACTGTCCGAATAGCATTTCCTGCTGCGGTTTGAGCGGCAAATGGTGTACCCCTTCTTGTACCCTTGAATCCACAAGCCCCGGCAGAGGACCAAGAAATTACTCGACCCCGTACATCTGTAACAGTCACAATGGTATTGTTGAAACTTGCTTGAACATGAATAACTCCCTTGGGGATTCTACGTGTATTCTTACGTGAACCAATACGTCTATTTCTACGCGAACCAATTTTTGGTATAGGTTTTGCCATATTTTATCATCTCATAAATATAAGTCAGAGATATATGGATATATCCATTTCATGTCAAAACAGATCCTTATTCTTTTTTTTTTTTTTGACTTATTTATTTATTTGTACATCTGTACATCGGGTCCTTTAGATTTCGAGAGTCTTTTTGTTTTAGAAAGATTATCCTTGTCTTTGTTTATGTCTCGGGTTAGAACAAATTACTATAATTCGTCCCCGCCTACGGATCAATCGACATTTTTCACAAATTTTACGAACGGAGGCCCTTATTTTCATATTTGTCATTCCTTTTTTTAATTCCGAATCTACTTATTGGAAGAAAATAAGTTTCTTGAAATTTTTAATTTCGAATTGTATCCTCACGAAAGAATGTTGAAATTGAAAAAACCGCCTAATCATTCAAGTCTTTGCTTTGGAGTCTCTAAATTATACGCCCTTTGGTTGAATCATAAGGACTTACCTCAATTTTTAGTCTATTTCCTGGTAGTATACGTAGAAAATTACATGAAATCCTTTACGAAACAAAAACCAGAATAATTTTTTTGTTATCTAAACGAATCCGGAAGATACATACGATCGGTAAGTTGTTCAGTAATTAAACCTTCATGAATCCATTTTTGTTGTTTCATTCCAGGTAAAACCGCTTTGAAGTATCAACTAATGTAAGAGGGATAATATTATAAACTTGTCCTTTCTCTTTTTTCACAAATATGACCGTGTCGGCTATTAGAAAGATTACCATATATAACACAAAACTTCTCCGCCGATTCCTTCTAGTCGAGCCTTTCGGTCTGTCATTATACCTCGAGAAGTAGAAAGAATTACAACCCCCATTCCGCCTAAAATTCTAGGAATTCGTTGATAGTTAGAATATATTCGTAGACCGGGTCGACTGATCCGTTTTAAATTTAAAACAGTTCTATATGGTCCTTTCCTATTTCTTCTATGTCGTAGGGTTAAAACCAAAAAATATTTATTGCTTTCTTGATGTTTTCTCACGTTTTCAATAAAACCTTCTTGTAAAAGGATTTTAACAATATTTTCAGTGATGTTAGTAGATGGTATTCGAACTGTTCTTTTTTTATTCATGTCAGCATTTCGTATAGAGGTTATTATGTCAGCAATAGTGTCTTTACTCATGATAAACTAAGATTTTTGTTTCCCCCGAATTTTGATATAATCAACATGCTCTTTTTCTTTTTTTCTGAATTTTTTAATATTTATGAATTATTTTTTTTTTAATATTTATGAATTATTAAAGATATATACGTGATAGATAAACAATTTACTAATTAATTAAATAAATTTAATCAATTTCATTCAAATACTATATTAAGGTCTTCCCCTATAATACTTCAGGTGCTAATGAAACTATTTTAGTGAAATTTAACTGTCTTAATTCCCGGGCGATCGCGCCGAAAATTCGGGTTCCTTTTGGATTTCCTTCTTGATCAATAACAACCGCAGCGTTGTCATCATATCGTATTATCATACCGTTGTCGCGTTTGAGTTCTTTACAAGTACGTACAATGACAGCTCGGACCACTTCCGATCTTTCTAGAGGTGTATTTGGTACTGCTTCCTTGATTACAGCAACAATAATGTCACCAATATGAGCATATCGTCGATTACTAGCTCCTATGATTCGAATACACATCAATTCTCGGGCCCCGCTGTTATCCGCTACATTCAAATGGGTTTGAGGTTGAATCATATCATTTTTTTTTTTATCGGTTTTTTCTTTTTCAATGCAAAGCAAAGGTATAAATAAAAAAAAGAAATATTATTTGTTCAAAACAAAAAAAGAAACCTGCAATTGTTTTTTTTTCATCCCAAAAACCCCTTTCGTTTGTTTCTACATTCCTATCCAGAAAGAATGAATTGAGTTCGTATAGGCATTTTAGATGCCGCTATTGAAATAGCCCTTCTAGCTATATTTTCTGCTACTCCGCTCATTTCATAAAGTATTCTACCGGGTTTAACGACAGCTACCCAATATTCGGGAGATCCTTTCCCCGAACCCATACGTGTTTCTGTAGGTCTTACTGTAACAGGTTTGTCTGGAAATATGCGTACCCATATTTTTCCACCGCGGCGTGCATTTCGTGTCATTGCTCGCCGCCCTGCTTCTATTTGTCTAGATGTGATCCAAGCGGGTTCAAGCGCTTGAAGAGCATATCTACCGAAGCAAATACGATTACCTCGATAAGATATTCCTTTCATTCTTCCTCTGTGTTGTTTACGGAATCTGGTTCTTTTGGGGTTATAGTTGATGGTTGTTTAGCAATTCCATCCATCTCTACTACAGAACCGGACACGAGAGTTTCTTCTCATCCAGCTCCTCGCGAATTAAACAATTAAAAAGAATTAAACAAAAAAAAATACACGGTTAATAATATATGGAATCGTGGGATTCTTTGAAATTTGATCTAATCGATTAGAAATTAGAAATTTTTTGTGTTTTAATATATAATTTAACACGTATTCTATTTATAGATAATGTCGTTTTGGTAGAACGCTATAATGAATCTTTATTTTGTTTTTCCTTTTATTTCGAATCGACTAAAATTTAGAAATAAAAAAAAAATTCGCGGGCGAATATTTACTCTTTCAACATTCAGTTGTAAGATTAGTCTATGACATGACCTCTCAGAATAAATGAATAGGTTTCTGGTTCGTTCCGCCATCCTACTCAATGAATCATTAGGATTCGTTTTCAATAGAATCTTATGCATTCACAGGTTCTGTCGTTCCCACCACTTCTCGATTAATGATTAGGTCTGAATTTTACAACGGAGCCTCCAATTAAATTTATTCTTGAGTCAACCTTCTCAGTCTTTATTGACTCGGGGCTCTTGATTTTTTGTTCTATGCACGGATTTGTCTAATTATGGATCAATCAGTATTGATGCTTTATTACATTCCCTTTATATGAGATGACTCATAGACCTTACATATTAGAATTATATATCATTAATATTCTTTTTCTATCTTTCTCTCACCCTTCCATTTATCTGTATACTTTATATTGCTTTACAACCCATAATCAGATTGTTTTTTTTTTTTTTATGTAAAAAAGATTTCAGTTGCTACAATGATATGACTTATATATCATATCTTGACTGGTTCTTTCTATCCAGATAACACGAAGTGATGAGTTGGTTATTAGTTCTATAGTTATCAGTTTGTACTATGGGCTGTCCATTTTTTTGAATCCCAACCCTAAAAAAACCAACGAGTCACACACTAAGCATAGCAATTATATCAAATGATTAATCGAATTTTTATTCAACCTTATAGAATTGTTCTTTTTTTTTTTTTTATTATTTACCAGAAAAAGAATGAAAGAGTTTGCCATTTTTTGTTTTATCACCAGATATAACTAAATATAAGTCAAGTAAGTTCTTATTATTCCTCGTCTACAAATATCCAAATTTTGATGCCTAATACCCCATAGATAGTTCGAACTGCATAGGAACAATAATCAATTTTAGCTCGAATGGTTTGTAGAGGAACTCTACCTTCTCGGATCCATTCAACACGTGCAATTTCTTTTCCGTCGATACGCCCTGCAATTTGTACTTGAATCCCTTTTGTACCTGCCTGTTCAGTTAATTCAATAGCTTTTTTCATTGCTTTGCGAAATGAAACTCTATTCTTTAATTGTCCGGCTATAAATTCTGCAAGAATATTGGGGTGCCCGTAAGGATTTGCAATTCTTGTAATAGCAATGTTGAGTTTTCGGTTTACACAATTGAGTTCTTTTTGTACATGCGTCTGTAATTCTTCGATTCTTCGAGTCCTGTCTTCTATTAATAACTTGGGGAATCCCATATAGATTATGACCTGAATCAAATCGATTCTTTTTTGAATCTCTATACGTGCAATTCCCTCTACATTAGAGGATATTTTCATATTATTTTGCACATAATTTTTGATACAATCTCTTATTTTTTGATCTTCTTGTAGATCCTTTGAATAATTTTTGGGTTGTGCAAACCAAAGAGAATGATGACCTTGGGTTGCACCAAGTCTGAAACCAAGTGGATTTATTTTTTGTCCCATAATCCCCCACTACTATATATATCGTGAAACGTGACATCTGTTTGTATTTTTTTTTTATTCATTCGATTTTTTTTAAGCATAACATAATATAGCGTATTTTTTTTTTTTATAATATAAAATATTCTTTCTTTAAGTATTCCTCAGCTCTAATTTATAGAATTTCCTTTTATCTATTTCTTCCTCTTCATCTAAAGATATATCTTTCAATACAATAGTTATATGACAAGTGGATCTTTTTATAGGATAACCCCGTCCTCGAGCCCGGGGCTTTAATTTTTTCACAGTTGTGCCCTCGTTGACTTCGGCTTTACTAATGATTAAACTTGTTTCGTTCAAACCCTTATTGTGATTAGCATTTGCTGCTGCAGAATAAACCAATTTTAAAATGGCATAACATGCTCGATAAGGCATAAGTTCTAGTATCATAAGTGTTTCTTCATAGGACCGCCCACGAATTTGATCAATTACTCTTCTCGCTTTGTGAGCAGACATA